TATGTTATTCAAGGCATCAATAGAAAACCCCCAATTTTTTGGGGTCCTGCTTATTTTCATTGGCTTCGGATTAGTAGAATAATTCGGAATAGCGGCCAAGATCTTGGGAAAATCCAAGTTAATGATCAATAGGTTTGGATAAATAATTTAGGAAAGATATTCTCATACTGACACAATATAAGGACAAGTATATGCGAAATCTATCCCTTTTTAGTTAAAAGTTTTCTTCGAATCCAACCTTTCCCTTTAAGGAATTTAATTGGTTAGCATAATATAATATCTAATAAATAGAAAATCGAATAGTGGATAATCTGTTATGAGAGAAAGAAAACATTCTTTGAAGAATCAAGATTCGTAATCAATCCTTGCCTTGTTTGTTGGATTAGGTCTAACTTTCTTGACTAAACTGCAAGCGTGGAACTTTACGAGATGAAATAGGGAAAGACAGAAGATAGAACTTAAAAGGATAATTGAAGTGACTCGTCTTCGAATCAACTTTGGTTGGGGTTCGAAAAAGGAATAAAAATAAAGTAAATTCAAGGAAGAGCTTTCCTTTTTTTAAGGGGCCCCTTGCTCGGGGGGTCGTGGAATGCTTTTCTTCTCCTCTTATTCCATATGGAATAGAATCAGTTAAAATAAGAAGGAATAGGGGAATATTCGACTGTTTCAATTCTTTATTTATCTTATATTCAAAAATTCTCCCAAAATCCAATTAAATTTTTCAATGGGGTTAGATGATCTAGTTCTTAATATTATTACTTTAAAGAACTGACAGATTCCACAACAAATCTCTTGATTCGGAATTAGAGACTCATGTCCCATCTGATGAATCGATTTTCTTTTACACTTCTGTATCTCACTCTATCTTGTTTTTTAGTATTATCTAAAATAACCGATGAATTCTGAATTTTCCATAACTTAGGTAAGTGCTTTACCAACATATGTAGTGTAGTAAAAAAATAAATGGAATTTAACCCTTTCATGCTTACTATAACTAGTTATTTCGGTTTTCTACTGGCTGCTTTAACTATAACCCCAGCTCTATTTATTGGCTTGAACAAGATACGTCTTATTTGAAATGAATTGAATGAATAAGTCAGAAAATAAAAATCTTTCTTTTGAATTCCTGGTATTCTACGACTCTTTTCCACACTAATTATCAATTCTTTTCTTGGTCATTGAGATTCGTGGATAATTTAGACTACTATTTAGGGATAGATCGTACCTCTTTTTTTTATCCCCTCGAACAAATCGAAATGATTGAAGTTTTTCTATTTGGAATCGTCTTAGGCCTAATTCCTATTACTTTAGCGGGATTATTCGTGACTGCGTATTTGCAATACAGACGTGGGGATCAGTTGGATCTTTGATTGAGTAATATTTCTTTTTTGATTGACCTCCTCCAGACCAGAGAGGAGGTCAAATTGGAGTTGCAATTCAACTTTGTTTTGTTAAGTTATTTTACTCTGCTTCGACATAAGATAGATGGAATCACGCTCTGTAGGATTTGAACCTACGACATCGGGTTTTGGAGACCCGCGTTCTACCGAACTGAACTAAGAGCGCTTTCATTCAAAAAGAAAACCCTTTTCTACTCCTAACGTGTCTCACGTACGTATAGTATCCACAAATTCAAGTTATACCCACTTTAATCGATCTCCTCGCTACTGCCCATAAAGAAGAAAGAAGTAATAGGTAGGGATGACAGGATTTGAACCTGTGACATTTTGTACCCAAAACAAACGCGCTACCAAGCTGCGCTACATCCCTTTTCCAAATTGTTGTATAATGGCATTGTACACAATTCCTGTCTTGTTTTCCACATCGTAATTTTCTTCTCTTTCTCTATCTATATAGAACCTTCTTGTCATTTCTTCTTTTTGGTCTCATATAATCAAGGAATGGTATACATCTAAAATCCTATCTAATTTCACCTATAAAAGAAAGATTACTATTCCTTGGTAATGTATAGGAAGAAGGGGTCATCTTTTTCTTTTTTAGGGGTAGGAAAATCTCGTCTATACCGTTCATTCGTTCATTCTATATATAGAATATTGATTTTGTTTTTTTAGTTAGGAATTTCGCCTAAACAAAAGAAATACAAATGATCTTGGGCAAGAGTATCTGATCATATATGTATTCCAATAAGGAAGGAGGATTTTCAATGCGGGATATAAAAACATATCTCTCTGTAGCGCCCGTGCTAAGTACTCTATGGTTTGGGGCTTTAGCAGGTTTATTGATAGAAATTAATCGTTTATTCCCAGATGCTTTGTCATTCCCTTTTTTTTAATTCTAGTTATTGCTATGCGAGGAATTCTTCGTGACATGACGCAAATTTTCCCTTTTTCAATCCTTTTTTTTTTTTAGTATAGGAAGGAAAAAGAAAGAAAAGATGGATTGGGTTGAACCTCAGAGTCATGAAAAATTCGGCAAATCCCATTTTGGAAAACAGAAATTCAATCAAAAGCGGTATCCAAGCTAAGTCAGGCCTCAGAAATCAGAGCATAGAAAGAGGCTGGGCTGGCTACTTAAATGAAAGGATTTCGAAGCAAAATCCTTGCTAATTCGACAAGGATTGTATTCCTTAATTATTTCTCTATTTTTTATTACTTAATTTAAGAATTTTAAAAATTTTTTATTCGAATGGATTTTATTCTTCTTCTTGGGATTCAAAATAGAAGAATAACAGAATAAGTAGAAGAATTAAGTTAAGTCAATCCAAAAAAGAAAGGAGGTTCATGGCCAAGGGGAAAGGTGTTAGAATCAGAGTTATTTTGGAATGTATCAGTTGTGTTCGAAAAGGTGCCAATGAGGAATCGACGGGGATTTCTAGATATAGTACTCAAAAGAATCGCCACAATACACCCGGACAATTAGAATTAAAAAAATTTTGTCGTTATTGTCGCAAGCATACGACTCATGACGAAATAAAAAAATAGGAGCATCGTGTGTTCGATCTTTCCAAAGAACAGATTTAATATATAGAACATAGATAGAATACAAAATACAAATCAATTCATTTGATTTCAGGTAGATATTATTTCATATGTATAGAGGGTATTCATATACTATATATGAATCAAATAATAATATGAATCAAATAATATATGGACCAAAGAAAGACTACTTCTTCTGGATCCAAAATTAATAAAATAAAGAAATCCATTTTTTTTTTTCAAATTTTAAAATAAAGAATAAATAATAAATCATGTATACATCTAAACAACCTTTTCATAAATCTAAGCAAACTTTTTTTCATAAATCTAAGCAAACTTTTCATAAATCCAAGCAAACTTTTCATAAATCCAAGCAAACTTTTCGTAAATCCAAACAACCTTTTCGTAGGCGTCCTCGGATTGGCCCGGGGGATCGAATTGATTATAGAAACATGAGTTTAATTAATCGATTTATTAGTGAACAAGGAAAAATATTATCGAGACGAATAAATAGATTAACCTTGAAACAACAACGATTAATTACTCTTGCTATAAAACAGGCTCGTATTTTATCTTTCTTACCATTTCGTAACTATGAGAATGAGAAGCAATTTCAAGCCCAGTCAATTTCAATAATTACTGGTCCTAGACCCAGAAAGAATAGACATATTCCTCAATTAACGCAAAAGTTCAATTCCAATCGAAACTTAAGAAACTCCAACCAGAATTTAAGAAACAACAATCGGAACTTAAGTTCCGATTGTTGATGTTTTATTCGAAAGGGCCAGACCTATATAAAGAAAGTAATCCAGTTTTGATTCTTGTGTTTGTTATAAGAAAGAAAAATGGGGAAGAATAAATAGTTTTTTTATTTATTGCAACATGCTCGTTGATTCCTACCACTTAATCTTAATTTATTGTATCTTCCCGGAGTTCCCTCTCCGGGAATTCGGTTTTAATTATTCCTGTATATTACTTTTTTATCCATTTAATTGAGGATCTTTATTTTATTGGAAATCGTGTAAAGATTATTTGGATTTGATACAGCTACTTGTGCAAGCATTTTACGATTAAGAATCAATTCCTTCTTGTACAGATTGTGTATTAATTTACTATAACTATCGAATACTTTATATATCCGCGTTGCTGCGTTTATCCGAGTGATCCACAAACGACGAAAATCCCTCTTTTGCCTGCCTCTATCTCGATGAGAGGAAACAAAAGCTCTTCTTACTTGTTGAGTAATCATTCGATTAAGTCTTAAATGAGCCCCTCTAAAGTTTGAGGCAAATGAACGCATTTTTGTTCGTCGTCTCCGAGCTATATATCCTCGCGGAACTCTGGTCATTGAATCAAATTAACCTTAATGAATACCAAATGATTTCTCTTCTTTTAGCCATCCTTTTTCCCATTAATAACAAAACGAATTATTCCGATATATAAAATATGAATTCCAATGGCTTTTGCTACTGTAACCTTCCCAACCACGATTTTTTATTCTATTCTCTTCAGTTATTTCGCATAGAAATAACAAATTCTAACGATACTCAAAAAAATAGTGGGTTCCATCGTTTCTATGGTTCCCTTTTAAACGGTGAGGCCCTCTCTATACACCGGAGCCCTTTCTTTCATTTCATCAAAAGGTATTGTGAACTTGTATAGTTCACATTCTTTGGCTCTACCTATCCATTATAGAGTAAATAGCTCTTTTCACAATAAGAGTTATCCATACAGTGACGGCATTTAATTATGAAAGTTGGCTAAGTAGCTGACCCTGTTAGTCCGTTCTTTTAAGATAAAAGAGCATAAGCCTTTTTCTTTTTATTACTATTTCCTCCGCTTAATGGATAACCATTTTCTACCAATGGGGGAATTGCTTCTTAATTTCCAATTTAGATGATTGGATTTGCACCAAAGGAAACCAGAAATTCCATATACCATAGAAATCTAGGATAGAGAAGCTCTATCCTATTCATTGGTACCAATCATGGATACTTCAAAAATTGTCTTATTTGTTTGAACTCATGATCTGAACGAGTCGCACATACACCCTAGCACATGTTCCTCGACGCTGAGGACATCCCTTAAGCGCGGGTGATTTTCTAGCATTTCGTATTGGCTGTCTTGCATTTCTAATAAGTTGTTTAACCGTTGGCATGTCGTATGTATATAGAAAAAAAAGGATTGGTTTAGATCGATCTTAACCTGATGATTGATCATCATGAAGTATTTCTATTTTCTATTAAATCGCAGAAAACCTGAATTTAGGTTTGAAATCAATTTACAAGAAATCCGGCCACTACCAATCCTTAAACATTTCTGGAAACCACACTGGATCAGTATCGCAGTGCTCGTCAATCATTTCATCCCCTACAATATCGACAAGTCCATAAGCTTTGGCTTCGTCTGCTGACATAAAAACATCCCTTTCCATGTCTTCGGATACAACCCAAAAAGGCTTGCCTGTTCTTAGGGCATAAACCCTTGTGATCATTTCGCGAACTTTGTGTAACTCTTCCACTTCTAGTAAAAATTCTGGTGTCCTTGCCCGATAATAAGCACTAGCAGGTTGGTGAAGCATAATCCTCGCGTGAGGGAATGCTATACGCTTGGTGGGTTCGCCTCCAAGCAGAATGAAGGATGCCATGGACGCAGCCATTCCGAGGCATATTGTATATATATCTGGTGTCACCGTTTGCATCGTATCAAAAATCGCCATTCCTGAGATTAGCCACCCGCCGGGGGAGTTTATAAACAAAAAAATATCGCTAATTCCATCTTCTATACTGAGATATACCATGAGACCTGTAATATGATTCGTGACCTCGCAACGAATCTCTTGACCTAAAAAAAGTGTCCTTTCTCGATACATAACATTGTATAAGTCAACCCAAGTCGCTTCTTCATCTCCGGGAATCCGGTAAGGTACTTTTGGAACACCAATGGGCATATTAGATTAATATTATTAAATTTAAGTAAGAAAACTACACTTTAATATGGAAACGTAAGAATGGAAGAGAAAGAAAGAATCCGCAGTTTATTGTCTTCATTTTTTTTTTCTTATTCTATATGAATACTATAGATTCTATTAATACGTAGATTGAAATAATACATATAAGGAAGGTAAGACAGAAAGAAAAAGGAATCGGTGATTGGAATGATAAACAAAGAGGGATAGGGATCTATTCTTCGTTTTTTCCAAATAGGCCAAGCTACCCATTGCATATTGGCACTTATCGAGTATAGAATAGATCTGCTTCTCTTTCTTCTTACGAACAGAATTGGCTTCTTATTTTTAATGGAATAAAATAAATATTCACGCTTTCTGACACAGAATCTCCCTAGAGGGGTTAGGTACATAGGATATGGATAGTCTTTTCCAATGCGATAAAATAAAGCGACATCGTGTCTATTTTTCTTTGCTAAAGGGGTATTTCCATGGGTTTGCCTTGGTATCGTGTTCATACTGTTGTATTGAATGATCCGGGTCGATTGCTTTCGGTGCATATAATGCACACAGCTTTAGTTTCTGGTTGGGCCGGCTCGATGGCTTTATATGAATTAGCGGTTTTTGATCCCTCTGATCCTGTTCTGGATCCAATGTGGAGACAAGGTATGTTCGTCATTCCCTTCATGACTCGTTTAGGAATAACCAATTCGTGGGGTGGTTGGAGTATTTCAGGAGGAACTGTAACGAATCCGGGTATTTGGAGTTATGAAGGTGTGGCAGGTGCGCATATTGTGTTTTCTGGCTTGTGTTTCTTGGCAGCTATCTGGCATTGGGTATATTGGGACCTAGAAATATTCTGTGATGAGCGGACAGGAAAACCCTCTTTGGATTTGCCCAAGATCTTTGGAATTCATTTATTTCTTGCAGGGGTGGCTTGCTTTGGCTTTGGCGCATTTCATGTAACGGGTTTGTATGGTCCTGGGATATGGGTGTCCGATCCTTATGGACTAACTGGAAAAGTACAAGCTGTAAATCCAGCGTGGGGTGTAGAAGGTTTTGATCCTTTTGTTCCGGGGGGAATAGCTTCTCATCATATTGCTGCGGGTACATTGGGCATATTAGCGGGCCTATTCCATCTTAGTGTCCGTCCGCCTCAACGTCTATACAAAGGATTACGTATGGGCAATATTGAAACTGTACTTTCCAGTAGTATCGCTGCTGTTTTTTTTGCAGCTTTCGTAGTTGCCGGAACTATGTGGTATGGGTCAGCAACTACCCCAATCGAATTATTTGGGCCTACTCGTTATCAGTGGGATCAGGGATACTTTCAGCAAGAAATATATCGAAGAGTTAGCGATGGGTTAGCCGAAAATCTTAGTTTATCAGAAGCTTGGTCTAAAATTCCCGAAAAATTAGCCTTTTATGATTATATTGGTAATAATCCGGCAAAGGGGGGATTATTCAGAGCAGGCTCAATGGACAACGGGGATGGAATAGCTGTTGGATGGTTAGGACATCCCGTCTTTAGAGATAAAGAAGGACGCGAGCTTTTTGTACGCCGTATGCCTACTTTTTTTGAAACATTTCCGGTTGTTTTGGTAGATGAAGAGGGAATTGTGAGAGCGGACGTTCCTTTTAGAAGAGCAGAATCCAAATATAGTGTTGAACAAGTAGGTGTAACGGTGGAGTTCTATGGTGGCGAACTTAATGGAGTAAGTTATTCTGATCCTGCTACTGTAAAAAAATATGCGAGGCGTTCCCAATTAGGGGAAATTTTTGAATTAGATCGGGCTACTTTGAAATCGGATGGTGTTTTTCGCAGCAGTCCAAGGGGTTGGTTCACTTTTGGTCATGCTACCTTTGCTTTGCTCTTCTTTTTCGGACACATTTGGCATGGCGCTAGAACCTTGTTCCGAGATGTTTTTGCTGGTATTGATCCAGACTTGGATGCTCAAGTGGAATTTGGAACATTCCAAAAAGTTGGAGATCCAACTACAAGGAGACAAGCAGTCTGATACCACATTGCTATGGTATCTTTCATCTCTCTTTTTTGATTTGACATGGGAAACATCTCCCATCCTTTCTTTGACTCTTTTTCTTTCTTTATCTTTATATGGGAAAAGATCCCAAATGACAAATGAATAGGTGTGGAAGTTATAATTGTAAATAAACCACGATCGAATCTATGGAAGCATTGGTTTATACGTTCCTTTTAGTTTCGACTTTAGGGATAATTTTTTTCGCTATCTTCTTCCGAGAACCACCTAAGGTTCCGACTAAAAAAATGAAATAATTTCATTGAAGTAAGAAGTCTCCCAGATGGGGAGACTTCTTACTTCAATTAGTCCCCGTGTTCTTCGAATGGATCTCTTAATTGTTGAGAGGGTTGCCCAAACGCGGTATATAAGGCATACCCAGTAAAGCTTACAAGTAAACCAGATATGGAGATGGCGACTAAAGTTGCTGTTTCCATTTTTATAGAATTTCAAGATTACAATGGATCCACGAAAAGATCTTGTATTTACAACTACAACGGAATAGTATACAAAGTCAACACCAATGATTAAATAGAATTTATGGCTACACAAACCGTTGAAGATAGTTCTAGACCTGGGCCAAGACGAACTCGCGTAGGTAGTTTATTGAAACCCTTGAATTCGGAATATGGGAAAGTAGCTCCGGGTTGGGGGACTACTCCTTTTATGGGGGTCGCAATGGCTTTATTCGCGATATTCCTATCTATCATTTTAGAAATTTATAATTCTTCTGTTTTACTGGACGGAATTTTAATGAATTAGGTTTCTACTAACTAAAACTACGAAGTCATTGTTTTTCCATCCAAAAAAGCCTTTCTACTTTAAGCTATACATTTCTAGACATTCTGGTAGTTCGACCGTGGAATTTTTTTGTTTTGGTATCTCTGGAATATGAGTGTGTGACTTGTTAGAATGGATCCTATTGATAATACATAGAAAGGGCCTGTTATCTCTATCAAGATGATTCTAATTCGTCGGATATTTTTTATTCTAGTATCTGGAACACGAAATAGATAGAGTGGATCAAGAAAAAAAATGGAACTATGATTCATACTCACTATTCAGACCTCGCAACCAGACTGAAAAAAATTCAAGTAGTTTTTAATAAAAAAAAGAAATTTTCTTCCTTCCAATTTTGTTTGCCCAAAAGACAACTTTTTTTCTCTCGATTTTGTCGAGTTATTACACGGATTCAATAAATGATCATCAAGCGGTTCTTATTCGAAGAACCCTTGCCTTTTGGTTAGCTTGAGACTCAATCATCGTGGCTCTAGTATGAATCTAAGGTTTTAATTGAACTGATTCATAGGATCGCAACAAGATAATTTCTATCAGAAAACTACTAGAATTTTTGCTTTATTTATTTACTAGTAAAACAAGAGTAAATCTGCATTACGCAAAAAAAAAAAAAGAAATCCAAAATAGGGAAGAGAAAAGTCAAGAAGCCTCTAATGACCAACATAAGGGAAAGAAAGAAAGACAGATGAGCCAACTTGAGATTTTTTGGCATTATCATCACAAAGAATAAGTTCTGGATTTTTCTTATTTCATATCTTCAAGGCAAATCGACCCAATCCAGTGGCTGATGAAGTTTTGAACCTTTTTTTCTAATATCCGTTGAAAATTTGTGTGTTTCTGCTTGAGCCGTACGAGATGAAATTTTCATATACGGTTCTCGGAGGGGGACTCGGGTTAGTTACCTATCTCAATAAAGTATATGATTGGTTTGAGGAACGTCTTGAGATTCAGGCAATTGCGGATGATATAACTAGTAAATATGTTCCTCCTCATGTCAACATATTTTATTGTTTAGGGGGAATTACACTTACTTGTTTTCTAGTACAAGTCGCTACCGGTTTTGCTATGACTTTTTACTACCGCCCAACCGTTACAGAGGCTTTTTCCTCGGTTCAATACATAATGACCGAGGCCAACTTTGGTTGGTTAATCCGATCAGTTCATCGATGGTCAGCAAGTATGATGGTTCTAATGATGATCCTGCACGTATTTCGTGTGTATCTCACAGGTGGATTTAAAAAACCCCGCGAATTAACTTGGGTGACAGGTGTGGTTTTGGGTGTATTGACTGCATCGTTTGGTGTAACTGGTTATTCTTTGCCTTGGGATCAAATTGGTTATTGGGCAGTCAAAATTGTGACAGGTGTACCTGAAGCGATTCCGGTAATAGGATCGCCTTTAGTGGAGTTATTACGTGGAAGTGCTAGTGTGGGCCAATCCACTTTGACTCGTTTTTATAGTTTACATACCTTTGTACTGCCTCTGCTTACTGCCGTATTTATGTTAATGCACTTTCCAATGATACGTAAGCAAGGTATTTCGGGTCCTTTATAGGGAAGCCATATCATAGAGAAAGATAATTCGAATTTTCATATATCATATCATATCGGGTAGGTTGTGGTATTTCATTGCTACAAACATGGGTTATTGTAAAATAAGACATGTCATTTGGATACTTTTCTTCAACTCCGAAGTATTTTGATACAAATAGTTGAAGTTCATTTTATGAAAGAAAATAAGGCGGATTATGGGAGTGTGTGACTTGAATTATTGATTTGGCCATGCAGATAAAGAATTGGATCTGCCACATTAGAATTCACAACCAAAGGTGTCTCCGCATCCAATCAACACGTAAGTCCCCTATCTAGGAAGGATAGGCTGGTTCACTTGAGGAGAATATTTTCTATGATCATACCCCAACCATGTCATCCATGAACAGGCTCCGTAAGATCCCATAGAGTGGAAATAGAATAAGTCATGTGACATGATCCAATTCTCTATTTATTACACTTACTTTTTTTATTATAGTATGGAAATGCATTCATTTTCTTTGCATCGATTGCGATCCGCAATACTATCGGAGTAAAAGAAGGTATCTAAAGAAGAACGTAGGCTAGACTTTTGGATTTTTTATTAGTAACAAGTAAATACTTTGTTTGGACGTAAGAAACTTGCGATATTGAGGGGATAAACACCAACTAATCAAGAGACATGAGACAATCCACAAAGCAATTGATCATGATCAAATTTGCAAGCCAACTTGGATATTGAGCATTTACCCATAAGAATAAGATTCTTTTCAATAAGTAGTTGTAGGTGCAACTTCGGAAAAGAGAATCTGATAAAGCTTTTCTTACCTAGAGTCATTGAGTCATTATATACCTTATTCTATTATGGATCTTCCACGGTCTTTTTTCTTTCATTCTTGCTCGAGCCGGATGATGAAAAATTCTCATGTCCGGTTCCTTTGGGGGATGGATCCTAAAGAATTCACCTATCCCAATAACAAAGAAACCTGACTTAAATGATCCTGTATTAAGAGCAAAATTAGCTAAAGGGATGGGACATAATTATTACGGGGAACCCGCGTGGCCCAACGATCTTTTATATATTTTTCCAGTAGTAATTCTAGGTACTATTGCATGTAATGTAGGTTTAGCGGTTCTCGAGCCGTCAATGATTGGTGAACCGGCGGATCCGTTTGCAACTCCTCTGGAAATATTACCCGAGTGGTACTTCTTTCCCGTCTTTCAAATACTCCGTACAGTACCCAATAAGTTATTGGGCGTTCTCTTAATGGTTTCTGTGCCAACGGGCTTATTGACAGTACCCTTTCTAGAGAATGTCAATAAATTCCAAAATCCATTTCGTCGCCCAGTAGCTACGACCGTTTTTTTAATCGGTACTGCAGTAGCTCTTTGGTTAGGTATTGGAGCAACATTACCCATTGAAAAATCCTTAACTTTAGGTCTTTTTTAGGGATTTTTCAGGTTGATTCATTCAACCGTGAAGTACCGTGCATAGGTATCTAGGAAATAGTTACTTCCAAGTGAATCTTCCCTAGATACCTAAAATTCATTTTATTATGATCCATTTCGCGAAAATATAGATTGTGCCAAAGATGCAAAATTGTTTTCTTTTTTCTTTTTATTCTAACTCGAAAAAGAAGAAGAGGAAAAAATTGCAATGGATTTAAAACGAGAACTTATTCTTAGGTAAATCGATTGGGAGATGCTTCTCTAGAGTGTCCCATATCTGTTTTCCATCTTCCATACGAAAACTGTCAATTCTCATAAGATCTTCTTCAGTCTTACTCAAAAGGTCCAATAGTGTATGTATATTGGCCCTTTTGAGACAATTATACGTTCTAGAAGGCAATTCTAATTGATCAATAAAAATGCAATTCAATGGAATTCCTTTTTTGTTTTTCTTTAGATTAGTTAATCTTTTTTGAAAGGTTAAAAGGGGTGGAGTAAACCTGTTTTTATTTTCTTCGAAACTAGTGCCCTCTTCCTCCGCGTGTAGAAAAGGAAGAAATAAATCAATCAAATTACGAGAAGCCTCATAAAGCGCTTCCTTAGGGGTTAAACTTCCATTCGTCCATATTTCTAGAAAAAGTATCTCGTGTTTTTCATTTCCATTCCCACAAGAAAAAATACTATAATTCACATTTCGAACAGGCATGGATACAGCATCTATGGGATAACTTCCATCTTGAGAGTTCTTTCTGAGTTCCGTGTGATATCCGCGATCTCTCTTGATCTGTAACTCAATACAGAAATCAATGGGCTCTGTCAAGTTAGCTATAGGTTGTGCCGTATCAACGATCTCTACGGAAGGTGGTAAGATGATATCTTGAGCAGTTATGTATCTAGGACCTTTGACGCAAATTGATGCGTCTCTAACTCCATAGAGATTACTTCTCAATACAATTTCTTTCAAATTTAGTAAAATTTCTTGTACGGATTCTTCAATACCAGCTATTGTAGAATATTCGTGTGGCACGCTCCCAAATTTTGCACGTGTGATACATGTTCCTTCTATTTCTCCAAGTAAAGCTCTTCGCAAGGCAATACCGACGGTATCCGCTTGACCTTTTCTAAGCGGGGACAAAATGAAACGACCATAATAAAGACGCTTACTATCTACTCTTGATTCAACACACTTCCACTGTAGTGTTTGAGTGGATCCTGCTACCTCCTCTCGAACCATAATAGACTAGTATTATTATTTGATCATTGAATCGTTTATTTCTCTTGAAAGCGTTTTAATTCTTTTACAGACGTCTTTTTTTAGGAGGTCGACATCCATTATGCGGCATAGGTGTTACATCGCGTATACAACTTAATCGTACACCACTTTTAGCAATGGCTCGTAATGCGGCATCTCTTCCACTACCAGCACCCTTTACCATAACTTCTGCTCGTTGCAAACCCACTGTACGAATAGCATCTACTGCTGTTCTTTGACCAGCATAGGGTGATGCTTTTCTTGAGCTTTTGAATCCACAAGTACCCGCGGAGGACCAGAAAACCACCCGACCTTGCGGGTCTGTAACAGTTATAATGGTATTGTTGAAACTAGCTTGAACATGAATAACTCCTTTTGTTATTCTACGTGCACTTTTCCGTAAACTAAAACGCGCATTCCTACGCAAACCAATACGCACTCTCCTACGTGAACCAATTTTTGGTATAGCTTTTGTCATATTTTATTATCTCATAAATATGAGTTAGAAATAACAAAAAGAAAAAAAGATACAAAGATATCCGTTTCAGGGTAAAATATATCCTTTACTTTAATTATTAATTATTTTATTTGGAATTTGGACGTTTCCGCGGGTACTTTTTTTACTTTTTAGAAAGTAAAGTTCTTTTTCGAAAGATTACCCCTGCCTTTGTTTATGCTTCGGATTGGAACAAATGACTCTAATTCGTCCACGCCTACGAATCAGTCGACATTTTGTACAAATTTTACGAACGGAAGCTCTTATTTTCATATTTCCGTATTCCTTTCTTAAACTATGAATCTAATCTTTGGGAAAAAATGAGTCTCTTCGCTTGAATTTTGGAACTTTGAATTTATTACCCTAGAAAAAAGAAAAACCTAATCCTTTGAATCTTTGGTATCCTTCAAATCTTCGGTATCCTTCAAATCTTCGGTATCCTTCGAGTCTTCGGTACGCTTCGAATCCTTATGGGGAAGTCTATAAATTATACGTCCTTTGCTTGAATCATAACGACTTACTTCAATTTTGACCCTATCCCCCATCAGTATTCGTATAGAACTAGACCGGATCTTTCCTGAAATATAGCCCAGGATGATGGTGTCATTCTCTAGGCGAACGCGGAACATTCCGTTGGGTAGGGCTTCCGTAACTAAACCTTCGAAAGTGACTTTTGCTTCTCTCGGGTTTTTTTTTTCTCTCCTATTTTTTTTTTCTGTCATATTTTTTTTTTCCCTATTTTTCTATTTTGATTTTCAAATAAAAAAAAACGTTGTATTTTTATTTGAAAAATAGGAAGTTCGAGATAGAATTCGAGTACTATAGGAGGGGCGATTACCATATATAACATAAGACTTCTCCCCCAATTCTGTTTAGTCGAGCTTCTCGATCTGTCATTATACCTCGAGAAGTAGAAAGAATAGCAATTCCCATTCCGCCCAAAACTTTAGGAATTCCTTGATAGTTGGCATAAATTCGTAAGCCGGGTCGGCTGATACGCTTTAAAAAGGTTCTAGTTCTATATATTCCTTTTCTAGTCTTTCTCTTTTGATGTCGCAAAGTTGAAACCAAGAAATATCTGTTACTTTCCTGATGTTTCCGAACACTTTCAATAAAACCCTCTCGTAGAAGTATTTTAACAATGTTTTCGGTAATATTTGTAGATACTACTCGAACTGTTCCTTTTTTATTCATGTCCGCGTTTCTTATAGAGGTTAGTAAATCAGCAATAGTGTCCTTGCCCATAAGACTCTAATTCTAGGTTCCTCCTAATTTTTCTATAATCAACATGTTTTCTTTTTTTTTCTTTTACTTTTGGATTTTAAAGCATATACGTGAGACATAATCTACTAATTTTTTCTTTGATCTATATCTCGTCTACTAGTATTTATAATACTTCAGGAGCTAATGAAACTATTTTAGTAAAATTCAATTCTCTCAATTCCTCGGCGATCGCGCCAAAAACTCGAGTTCCTTTTGGATTTCCTTTTTGATCAATGATAACCGCTGCATTGTCATCATAGCGTATTATTATACCGTCTTCGCATTTGAACTCTTTACATGTACGTACAATTACAGCTCGAATTACTTCGGATCTTTCTAGAGGCATTTGGGGCACTGCGTCTTTGATTACAGCAACAATAACATCACCAATACGAGCATATCGCTGATTACTAGCAGCTCCTATGACTCGAATACACATCAATTTTCGAGCTCCACTGTTATCTGCTACATTTAAAAGGGTCTGAGGTTGAATCATATTATTTTGATTTCAATTTGTTATTTCTATGCAAAAGGATGAAATAAATATTGTCTATCCATAAAAAAAACCTGGTTTTTTTTATCTTCAATACTCCTTTTTTGGGATGCTATATCTCTAATCGAAGAAATTGACTTCGTATGGGCATTTTACTGGCAGCTATGGAGATAGCTGCTCTAGCTACAGTTTCGGATACTCCGCCCATTTCATAAAGTATTCGACCTGGTTTAACAACGGCTACCCAATATTCGGGGGATCCCTTTCCTGAGCCCATACGTGTTTCCGTGGGTCTTAGTGTAACCGGTTTGTCGGGAAATATACGTACCCATATTTTTCCACCACGACGTGCATATCGTGTCATTGCTCTTCGTCCTGCTTCTATCTGTCTCGACGTGATCCAAGCGGGTTCAAGTGCTTGCAGAGCATATCTACCAAAACAAATATGATTGCCTCGGCAGGATTTTCCCTTCATTCTTCCTCTATGTTGTTTACGAAATCTGGTTCTTTTGGGGTTATAGTCGATGGTTCTTTCTTAGTTCCATCTCTACTGCAAAACTGGACATGAGAGTTTCTTCTCATCCAGCTCCTCGCGAATGAAATGAGAAAGCGTGCAAATTTCTCTAATTCCATAATATTGTGGAATATTATGGATAGATGCACATTAATAGATAATAGAAAAAGTTAGGGTTTTTTTAATATTGAATTTGTTAAAATAGAAAAATATATAGTCAAGAAAGAAGATCTAGAATATATCTAGATGTGTGTGTCTATTTATCTATATTCTATATTTATAGATAATGTAATCTTTCTTAAAAAAAAATCTCCTTATTTTGACTCTTATTGAATCGCGGGAAAGTATTCTAATTCAATAAAGATTTCGCGGGCGAATATTTACTCTTTCCTGTCTTATTTGTTAATTTATAACCTTACCAAATAAGGCAATTTTTTTGGTTTGTTCCGCCATCCCACCCAATGAAGTCTTAGGATTCTTTTCAATAAAATCCTATGCAGTCATAGGTTCTGTCGTTCCCACTACTTCTCCTTTAATGGTTAGGTCTGAATCCCACAATGGAGCTTTCCAAAAATTTCTTTCCGAGTCAATTTTCTCAGTTTTATTAACCCGGGCCGCTCTTTATTTTATTATTGCTTAAAATTTCTATTTTTTGTTTCAAGTTACGATTTCGAATTCTCTGTTATTTTTATTATATTGATGCTTTATCACATTGCCTTTTATGATGTAACTCATAGACCATACATATTGGAATCCTATATCTTTCTTATTCTTCTTCCTTCTTTCTATCATCCCTCCTTTTATCCACATCCCTTTAATTTTGCTTCACAACCTAGAATCTGTTTTCTTTTTTAGAGAAAAAATTGCAGTTGCTACAACTATATGATAGATCTACTCATTTATGATAGATGTATTTATTCATATAGTGACTGTTTCTTAGTTAGGATCTCGACAATACGAAGCAATAGGTTGGTTATTAGTTAATTTTCTATAATTACTAAGTTTTTTCTTTTTCTATTTATAGTAGGGTTCAGTCAATTTTTTTTGAATCTCCATTTTTGACTCTAAAGAAAAAACTAACGAGTCACACACTAAGCATAGCAATTATATTAAAAGATTTATCAATTTTCATTAAATCTTATAGAAAGAGGTAGAATTTCTTCTTTTTTTTCAGGGATTTCAGGAAAAATAAGGCTCTTGTCTTTTTTTATTCTATCACTGAACAGAATGGGAAGACAAGGCTAGTTATTCTTCGTCTACGAATATCCAAATTTTTACACCTAATACTCCATAGATAGTTCGAATTGGATAGCAGCAATAATCAATTTTAGCGCGAATTGTTTGGAGGGGAAGTCTACCCTTTTTGATGCATTCGGCACGTGCAATTTCTTTCCCTGCGAGACGACCTGCAATTTTGACTTTTACCCCCCTTATATCTGCTTTTTTAGTTAATTCAATGGCTTTTTTCATTGCCTTTCGGAATGAAACTCTATTTTTTAATTGGAAAGCTATATATTCTGCAAGAATGTTAGGTTGTCTATAAGGTTCTTTAACTTTTTCAATAGCAATATTAAGTCTCTGGTTTACAGAATTAACTTCCTTTTGTAGATCTTTCTCTAATTCTTCGATTGCTCCTTTTTTCTTTAATAAATTGGGGAATCCAATATGGATTATGACGTGGATCGTATCGATTTCTTTTTGAATTTCTATACGTGTAATTACTTCAGAACTTGAGCCTGAGTCCATTTTTCTATTATGTGTAATTACTTCGGAACTTGAGTCTGATTCTATTTTTCTATTCGAGCCTTTTTTCCTATTCTTTTGTATATAGTTCTTGATACAATTCCGTATTTTTTTATCTTCCTGTAGACCTTCAGAATAATTTTTTGGTTGTGCGAACCAAAAGGAATGGTGATTTTGGGTTGTACCAAGTCTGAAACCGAGTGGATTTATTTTTTGTCCCATATTTTTCTATTCTATTTTTTTTTTACTGGGAATCGAAATCTAAGATGGATCTAAAGATTATTTAGATTTCTTTACTATATTTAGTACAATTGTTATATGACACATGGTTTTTTTTATGGGAGAACTACGTCCTCGAGCTCGAGGTCTGAATTTTTTCATGATAGTACTCCTACTGACTTCGGCTTTAGTGATGAATAAATTCGCTTTGTCGAAATCCCTGTAATGAGTAGCATTTGCTGCTGCCGAATAAACCAACTTTAGGATGGGATAAGATGCTCGATAAGGCATGAGGTTCAGTATCATAACAGTTTCCTCGTAGTAACGCCAGCGAATCTCATCAAGAACTCTTTGTGCTTTGAAAACAGACATATGGATGCGTTTTTGTGCTTTGAAAACCCGTTCGAACTTAAGTAGACGATCGGTTGGAACTTTCCTTGCGAGTTTCCTTAGCCCACTCTTCTTCTTCTTTATCCTAGGGGTATACTTTACCAGTTTGAAACTTGTCATAAATAAGGTTATTCCCCGCCTACCTTTGTTTTTTTTATTTTGAATCTTTCTATTCTGAATTCAGTTAACGACGAGATTTAGTATCTTTTCTTGCACTTTCATAACTCGTGAAATGCCGAGTAGGCACGAATTCCCCCAATTTGCGACCTACCATAGGATTTGTTATGTAAATAGGTATATGTTCCTTTCCATTATGAATCGCGATTGTATGGCCAACCATTGCGGGTAGAATGCTAGATGCCCGGGACCACGTTACTATTGTTTCTTTCTCCTCCTTCATATTGACCTTTTCGATTTTTGCCAATAAATGATGAGCTACAAAAGGATTCGTTTTTTTTCGTGTCACAGCTGATTACTCCTTTTTTCCATTTTAAAGAGTGGCATTCTATGTCCAATATCTCGATCGAAGTATAGAGGTCAGAATAAATAGAATAATGATGAATGGAAAAAAGAGAAAAATCCTTTAGCTGGATAAGGGGCGGATGTAGCCAAGTGGATCAAGGCAGTGGATTGTGAATCCACCATGCGCGGGTTCAATTCCCGTCGTTCGCCCATCGCATTATTGCAAATTCCAAAAATGCAATTTTCCATATTCCTAGTTACGTATTTACTTACGGCGACGAAGAATAAAACTATCACTATATTTTTTCCTTTTCCTAGTTCTTCTTCCAAGCGCAGGATAACCCCAAGGGGTTGTGGGTTTTTTTCTACCAATGGGGGCTTTCCCTTCACCGCCCCCATGGGGGTGGTCCACAGGGTTCATAACTACCCCTCTTACTACGGGGCGTTTACCTAGCCAACACTTAGATCCGGCTCTACCCAAACTTTTTTGGTTCACCCCAACATTACCCACTTGTCCGACTGTTGCTAAGCAATTTTGGGATACCAAACGGACCTCCCCAGATGGTAATCTTAAAGTGGCCGATTTACCCTCTTTTGCAATCAGTTTCGCTACAGCACCTGCTGCTCTAGCTAATTGCCCACCCCTTCCACGTGTGATTTCTATGTTATGTATGGCCGTGCCTAAGGGCATATCGGTTGAAGTAGATTCTTCTTTTCTCTCAAAAAACCCCTTCCCAAACTGTACAAGCTTCTTCCAAAGCATACAGCTTTCTAGATGTATATGACGATCTCTAGACAGATGGATCTTATATGAATCGTATGATGAAGTACCACATGAGTGGATATATAGGAAAGGAATCCAAATCTGCCGAATCGCTCATGTTATGATCTTCTACATCCTAGGTCTCCGCGTTCCGTCATCTGGCTTATGTTCTTCATGTAGCATTCAGATCGAATGACTCTATGAAATTACGTCGATACTTCCACATATTATGGGTAACGTAGGAGACATCCCTATTTTCCCCGGGGGGTCTTAATTACCACTGCTTAGCTTTCAATTCGCCTCTGACCATCAAATTAAATGTGAATAACCCGTCCTCCTCTCTTTGAAACAAGGGGCGCTTCCGGTTCTGTGCGTGCTTCAAACAATTTTGTCTTCTCCATATTACCATATCTCTAGAGTCAATAATTTTCTATGAGGAACTACTGAACTCAATCACTTGCTGCCGTTACTCAACAGTTTTCTGTTGAGGTCTATCCCGTAGAGGTAGTCAAATTGGATCAGTGATCGATTTCTAGGTTTCGTCGTAAACCTAATTGGTTACTTCCAATTACGTAAATCAATAGTTCAAACCGCACTCAAAGGTAGGGCATTTCCCATTGATATAGGAACTTTTGTACCAGAAACAATAGTATCTCCAATTAGAGCCCCTCTGGGATGTAAAATATATCTCTTCTCACCATCCCCATAGTGTATGAGACAAATGTATGCATTTCGATTAGGGTCGTATTCTATGGTTACGATTCTACCAGATATGTCTTTTTGATTCCGTCGAAAATCGATTTTACGGTATAGGCGCTTATGACCTCCCCCTCTATGCCTTGCGGTAATGATTCCTCTGGAATTACGACCTTTACCACAACGGTGCCGTCCATGGATCAAATTATTTCGTGGATTGGATTTCACTTGCCTGTCTACGGTTCCCTTGCGTGTGCTCGGGATAGGTGTTTTGTATAAATGTTTCGCCGTATTATTAAGTATTCTCCTTTAGTTTTTTTCTCTATCTAGAAGTGGAATAGAATAACCCGGTTGAAGGGTAATGATCATACGTCTGTAATGCATTGTATGTCCCAGAATAGGTCCCATTCTTCTACCCTTTCCGGGTAGTCGATGGCTATTCACAGCTACTACCTTAACACCAAAGAAGAGTTCGACCCAATGCTTTATTTCTGTCTTAGTGAATCCCGATTCGACATTAAAAGTATATTGATTCTTTCCCAATAAACGAAGACTTTTTTCTGTAAATACTGCGTATTTGATTCCATCCATAAATCGACTTTCCCTCCTATGCTCTGAGTTCCAGTATCGATAAGAATTCGAGTTCTTATTGTTCTTATGTTATGGTATGAATATACCATACCAATTCGTTATGTATGGATGATGGATGAGATTCCATGGATAGAGAGCCAGTTCCAATAGACTTATGGAACGTTCCCGTTCGCGTGCATCCAGCAGGAATTGAACCCGCAAATTTACCAATTATGAGTTGGGCGCTTTAACCATTCAGCCATGGATGCTTAACAGGGATCATCGTACATCGTAAATAACCCATTTTCATATAGAAAGACATATCATAGAAAAATGAAATCGAAAATATTCGGAGATGGCAAATATTCGGAGATGACTATGAAAACACCTCTCTGGATCCTCGAATTGAAAGAGAGATTGAGAGGGATCAAGAATCCTAATTCTCGCTATTTGGAATGGATCCAATTCTATTGAGTCTGACTCATAGTGATCATTTCTCTTTAGCAAAGAATGACCTTGGTTATCAAAGGATTGAACAACCGGGATCCATTTACTTATGATACCTAGTTGACATTGATAACAAGGATCTAATGAATTATGAGTTTAATAGATCCTCTTTAGCAGAAAGACGTATATTCCTTGCTCATTATCAGACAATCACTTATTCCCAAACCTCGTGTGGGGCTAATCGTTTTCATTTACCATCTCATGGAAAACCCTTTTCGTTCCGCTTAGCCCTATCGGGTATTTTAGTGATAGGTTCTATAGGAACTGGACGATCCTATTTGGTCAAATACCTAACGAAAAATTCCTATTTTCCTTTCATTAAGGTACGAGGGCTTCTTATTCCACAAGAACGAAAGCACCTTTTCATTCTTTCATATACTAGGGGTTTTTACTTGGAAAAGACAATGTTCCATACTAAAGGATTCGGGTCCATAACCACGAGTTCCAGTGCACTAGATCTTGTAGCACTTAGCAACGAGGCCCTATCCATTAGTATTCCACATAAGAAATCCATTATAGAAACTAATACAATTAGATTGGCTCTTCATAGACAAACTTGGGGTTTGCGAGCCAAGGTAAGACCGGCTCGGGATCATGGGACCCTTTTCTATCAGATAGGAGGGGCTCTTGTACAAAATAGACTTCTAAGTAATAACCCCATAGAATCTATCTATATAAAGATAAAGAGGCAATCGTGTCAGGAAGCGGGTTTTTCTTTGGCCAAAGGGTACTTCGAACTTGGAACGAGCATGAAGAGATTAACGAGACTTCTTTCTCTTTTGAGTTTTTCTGGCGGACCGGTCGCGCAAGATCTTTGGTCTTCCCCCGGAACCGATGAAAAAAAGTGGGTCGCTTCTTATGGACTCGCTCAGAATGATTCTTCTCTATCTATAGTTCATGGCCTATTAGAAGTAGAAGGTGCTCTGGTGCAATCCTTACCGACAGAAAAAGATTGCAGTCAGGTTGATAATAATCGAGTGCCATTACTTCGTCGGTCCGAACCAAGGAATCCGTTAGAAATGTTTTGAAATGGATATTGTTCTCTCTTTGATCAGGGATTGCTATATGAAAAGAAGTGGAGTTTGAAAAAGGGAACGGAATGGTCAAACCGGAACTGCTAGAGGAACGAATTTTCAATAGCATAACTTGGGCTCCTAGAATATGGCGCCCTTGGGACAATCTATTTGATTGCAGGGTTTTGTTCCGAAGCAAAGATATCCGCGGAGGCCGGTTCGTTCGTCCTATTCTGATATTCAGGACCAAGAGGTACTGGATTCTCTTTCGGATAGGCCCTGAAAGGAGAAGAAAGGCTGAAATGCCAACGGACCTCTGTCTATTCTCTAATTCACCCGATCCGATAGTACCCGTTTTTGGAACGTCCAGTGCCAAAGTCACTGAATGGGTAAGTCACCAATCCAATCCCTTTGACAA